AATTCTTGGTATAGCTTTTGTCATATTTTATCGTCTCATAAATATGAGTCATAAATATACAGAAAGAAAAGATACGGAGATATCCATTTCATGTTAAAACATATCTTTTATTCTTACATGGGTCCTCCCCTTTAGAAAGTTCTTTTTTAGAAAGATTACCCTTGTCTCTGTTTATGTCTCGGATTGGAACAAATCACTATAATTCGTCCGCGCCTACGGATCAGTCGACATTTTTCACAAATTTTACGAACAGAAGTCCTTATTTTCATATTTCTTATTCCTTACCTTAATTTTGAATCTACTCTTTTGAAGAAAATAAGTTTCTTGAATATTTTTTTTAACTTCGAATTGTGTCCCCATGAAAGGAATGTTTAAAAAAATAACCTAATCGTTCGAATCTTTGTTGCGAAGTCTATAAATTATACGTCCTCTGGTTGAATCATAACGACTTACTTCAATTTTTACTCTATCTCCTGGTAGTATCCGTATAAAACTGCGCCGTATCCTCCCTGAAGCATAACCTAGAATTAGATCTTCATTATCTAAGCGGACCCGGAACATACCGTTGGGAAGTGATTCAGTAATTAAACCTTCATGAATCAATTTTTGTTCTTTCATTCCAGGTAACCCCCTTGAAGTATCAACTAATGAAGGAAGAGGTATATAACTTACTTTTCCTCTCTATTTCACAAATGGAAGTTAGAGATAAAATTAGGATACCAGAGGAGGAGGATCACCATATATAACACAAAATTTCTCCTCCAATTCTTTCTAGTCGAGCTTCTCGATCTGTCATTATACCTCGAGAAGTAGAAAGAATTACAATTCCCATTCCACCTAAAATCTTAGGAATTCGTTGATAGTTGGAATAAATTCGTAAACCGGGTCGGCTGATACACTTTAAAACGGTTCTATATATTCCTTTCCTAGTCTTTCTATGTCGCAGGGTTGAAACCAAGAAATATTTGTTATTTTCCTGATGTTTTCGAACATTTTCAATAAAACCTTCTCGTAGAAGTATTTTAACAATGTTTTCGGTGATATTAGTAGATGCTATTCGAACCGTTCCTTTTTTATTCATGTCAGCATTTCTTATAGAAGTTATTATATCGGCAATATTGTCCCTACCCATAACGAACTATAATTTTTTGTGCTTCCTAATTTTGATATAATCAACATGTTTCCTTTTTTCTTTTTTCTTTGTTTTTTTTTTTTTTTTGAATTATTCAATTTTAAAAATTAAAAGTATATGCGTGAGACACAATCTATTAATTTGATCTATTTCAGATAGCCTACTATATCATAGTGTCATCTACTAGTATTTATAATACCTCGGGAGCTAATGAAACTATTTTAGTAAAATTCAACTGTCTCAATTCCCGAGCGATCGCACCAAAAACTCGAGTTCCTTTTGGATTTCCTTCTTGATCAATGACAACCGCTGCATTGTCATCATATCGTATTATCATACCGTTGTCACGTTTGAGTTCTTTACATGTACGTACAATTACAGCTCTAATGACTTCTGATCTTTCTAGAGGCATATTTGGCACTGCTTCTTTGATTACAGCAACAATAACGTCACCAATATGAGCATATCGGTGATTACCAGCTCCTATGATTCGAATACACATCAATTCTCGAGCTCCGCTGTTATCCGCTACATTCAAAAGGGTCTGAGGTTGAATCATATATTTTTTATTTGAATCTGTTATTTCAATGCAAAGTATGAAGGAAAAAAATAAATATTGTCCGTCCAGAAAAAAATAAACCTGCGGTTGTTTTTTCATCCTCAATATCCCTTTTGTTTAGTTCTACATCCCTATCGTGAAATAACAAATTGAGTTCGTATAGGCATTTTGCACGCAGCTATTGAAATAGCTGCTCTGGCTATAGTTTCTGATACTCCGCTCATTTCATAAAGTATTCGACCCGGTTTAACAACAGATACCCAATATTCGGGGGATCCCTTTCCCGAACCCATACGTGTTTCCGTAGGTCTTACTGTAACAGGTTTGTCGGGAAATATACGTACCCATATTTTTCCACCACGACGCGCATATCGTGTCATTGCTCTCCGCCCCGCTTCTATCTGTCTAGCTGTGATCCAAGCGGGTTCAAGCGCCTGAAGAGCGTATCCGCCGAAACAAATATGATTGCCTCGACAAGATATTCCCTTCATTCTTCCTCTATGTTGTTTACGAAATCTGGTTCTTTTGGGGTTATAGTTGATGGTTGTTTCTTAATTCCATCTCTATTGCAGAACCGGACATGAGAGTTTCTTCTCATCCAGCTCCTCGCGAATGAAACGATTCAATAATATTACAGATACACATGTATAATTATAATAATTATATTTATAATAATAATATATAATTTTATATAATTTATTATAATATATTATAATTATTATAATAATTATAATATATAATAAAAAATTATATATAATAAAAATAATATATAATATAATAAAATATATAATAAAAAATAATAAGTAATATATAATAAAAAATAATAARTAATAAAATAATATAATTATTAATTATTAAAATATATAATAAAAAATAATAAAATAATATAATTATTAATATAATTATTAATTATTAAATTATTATTAAATTATTATTAAGTAATAATATAAGAAATTAAATTATAAGTAATGAATGCCATTTATTGATATTTAATTTGTTACATATTTAATTTCTTACAAAGGAAGATGTATATACAAAATATACAACTGGACGTGTATATTATTAGATATAGAAAATATAAAAAATGCTTCTTTTTTTAGAATATAACATAACGTAGAATATAATGAATCCTTACCTTACCTCTATTGAATCGTGCCAAAAATTGTAATCCAATAAATAAAGGTTTCGCGGGCGAATATTTACTCTTTCATTCGTAGGGTCAGTTAATTCATGACACCTCTCAGAATAAATCAATTTTTTCTTGGTTCGTTCCGCCATCCCACCCAACGAATTATTAGGATTCGTTTTCAATAGAATCCTATGCAGTCACAGGTTTCGTCGTTCCCATAGCTTCTCCATTAATGGTTAGGTCTGAACTCTGCAATGGAGCTTCCGGCAAAATTCGTTTCCGAGTCAATCTCCTCAGTTTTTATTAACCCGAGGCTCTTTATTCTTTATTATTTTCTTTTTTTTATATTATTTTATTTATTTATATTTCATTTATTTCATTTATATTTATTTCATTTATATATTTATATCAGTATTGATTATATCAGTATTAATGCTTTATCACACTGCCTTTTATTTTATGAGTTGATTCATAGACCATACATATTGGAATCATATATCATTGATATTTTTGTTCTCTCTTTCTATCATCCTTCCATTTATCCACATCCCTTTATTTTTGCTTCACAGCCCATAATCAGATTTCTTTTTTATGGAAAAAATTTCAGTTGCTACAACTATATGATCGATCCACCCATATAGTGACTGTTTCTTGGGATCTTGACAATACGAAGCAATAAGTTGGTTATTAATTTATATGGTTACTAAGTTCATAGTAGGGGTTAGTCCATTTTTTTTTTTTGAATCTCAACCCTAAACTCTAAAGAAAAAACTAACGAGTCACACACTAAGCATAGCAATTATACTAAATGGTCAATCGAATTTTTATTCAACCTTATAGAATTAGAATTGTTGATTTTTGTTTGATTTAACAGAAAAAGAATGAAAGAGTTTGTAATTTTTTGTTTTATCACTAGCACTAGACAGAATGGCAAGACAAATGAGGGTCTATTATTTCTCGTTTACAAATATCCAAACTCGTTTACAAATATCCAAATTTTGATGCCTAATACTCCATAAATAGTTCGAATTGTATAGGAACAATGATCAATTTTAGCGCGAATTGTTTGTAGGGGAACCCTACCTTCTCTGATCCATTCGACACGTGCAATTTCTTTTCCGTCGATACGTCCTGCGATTTGTACTTGAATTCCTTTTGTATCTGTTTGTTCAGTTAATTCAATAGCTTTTTTCATTGACTTTCGAAACGAAACTCTATTTTTTAACTGTAAAGCTATATATTCTGCAAGAATATTTGGTTGTCCATAAGGTTTTTCAATTCTTGTGATAGCAATGTTGAGTCTCCGGTTCACAGAATGAAGTTCCTTTTGTACATTCATCTGTAATTCTTCTATTCCTCGTGTTTGGCCCTCTATTAATAAATTTGGGAATCCAATATGGATTATGACCTGGATCAAATCGATTCTTTTTTTAATTCCTATACGTGCGATTCCTTCGAAACCCGAGGATATTCTCCTATTTTTTTGTACATAGTTCTTGATACAATTCCGTATTTTTTCATCTTCCTGTAAACCCACGGAATAATTTTTTGTTTGTGCGAACCAAAAGGAACGATGACTTTGGGTTGTACCAAGTCTGAAACCAAGTGGATTTATTTTTTGTCCCATATTTTTCTATTATGTTTTCTTTCCATTCATATTTTTAAAATGATTTAGATTTTTCCTTTAATACAATTGTTATATGACAAGTGGGTTTTTTTATCGGATAACTACGTCCCCGAGCCCGAGCTCTTAACTTTTTCACAATAGCACTCCTATTGACTTCGGCTTTACTAATGAATGAATCAGCTTCGTTCAAACCCATATTATGATTAGCGTTTGCTGCTGCAGAATAAACCAATTGTAAAATTGGATAAGATGCTCGATAAGGCATGAGTTCCAGTATCATAAGTGTTTCCTCATAGGAACGTCCGCGAATCTGATCAATTACTCTTTGCGCTTTTAAAACAGACATACATATATGTTGAGCTAAAACTTTTATTTCTCTATTTTCTTCTCTACCTGAACTCCAGTTCTTTATCATAAGGTCATCCCCCACCAATGAAATGAATAAAAGAATAAGTAAGTAAAGTACTTTTTTTTTTTAGATTTAAATAAGTATTTTTTTTTATTTTACTTTTTTTTATTTATATTAATAATTTTTCTATTAATATTTAATATT